TTTCCGGTAGCTTAAAGGTAGAGCGTTTGGCTGTTAACCATTGATGTATAGGTTCAATTCCTATCCGGAAAGATGTTGTAATTAAGAGTAATTAACTCAATAGGTAGAGTGTTTCGTTTACATTGAAAAGGTTAATGGTTCGAGCCCATTATTACTCATTATCCAAGATAAGGTGTTTGTAGCTTAAGGGATAAAGCATTAAACTACGGATTTAATGATTGAAAGTTCAAATCTTTCCAAACACTATATCTTATAATAGGGTGTATAGCTTAGTAGGTTAAAGCAATAAACTTTTAATTTAAAGATCTTAGGTTCAATTCCTAATACACTCAAAAATAGTTTTCTATAAATTGTATCACTTAATAATTATTTACGCATCTGAGTTATTGTACCGTATATTTTATTGAATGGTTTGTTGCGTATTTTGTAGTTTCGTAATTTTTAAAAATTTATCTTTAGTTATCTTTATCGAAAGTTTTTTTTTTACAACATTAGGTTTCCGTAAATTTATTCTTATAAATATCACGGACTTAGTAGATCTACTTTGGTATATTTGTTTTCAAAATGCATTATTTTCTTCTTCTCTGTATTTTGGGTATAGTATTTTTCAGTTCTGTAATCCAGGGTGATATCATTATCAAAATTTTATCCAGGTCCTGTTATATAAAAATGGTCTAAAATTATGGTTATTAGTATTAGGTATATTCTATTTTTATTTTTTACCGTTAATCTTAACTTTTTTGACACAATGAAAAATCCATCACTGAACAGATTCATTTTACGTAAAATTTGAATTAAATTTATTTCATTATGTAATATGAGTACTTTATCTTAAATTTTATTTTGTTTTTATATTTTATTTTATTGTTTTATTTTTATTTCAGAGTTATATTTTAGTAGAATTAAAAATACTTTATAAAATGTTGAAAAAAAATAAAAAACAAATTTTTTATATAATACTTTGTCTCTTATTTTTGATGTCACCGCCAGATGGATTCTTTCAAATTTTTTTATTAATCATAACTATTCTTTTAATAGAAATGATGTACTTTTTTATGTGTTTTATAATCACAAATACAAATATTTATAGTTATGCCTACGGTACAACAATTACTAAAAAAATCAAGAAAAAAAAAATCAAGAAAAAAAAAATCAATAGCCTTGCAAGCATCCCCTCAACGTAAAGGAATTTGCTTAAAAGTTTATAGCACAAATCCTAAAAAACCCAATTCTGCAGAAAGGAAAGTAGCAAAAGTTATTTTGACAAATGGGAAATTTATTATAGGGTATATACCAGGGGAAGGTCACTCTCTGCAAGAGCATTCTATTGTTTTAGTACGTGGAGGAAGGGTAAAAGATCTTCCAGGAGTACGTTATCATTTTATAAGAGGTTCTTACGACTTAAATGGAGTATTTGGACGCAAAAAAAGTAGATCCAAATATGGTACTAAATTGAGATAATAGAAAGCTCCTATCGTTTAATTAGGTTAAGGCGATGTTTTTTCGTAACATAAATGTGGGTTCAAATCCCACTGGGAGTATTGTGATGATAACGGGATAGAGTAATAATGGTTAACTCATTAGACTCATGATCTAAAGTTATAGGTTCGAATCCTATTCCCGTAAAAAAATTTCTGAATATGTTGAAACAAAATCTTTATAAAAAAAAACGTTTACAAGGCAAAAAAAAAATTTTAAATAAATTATTTTTAAAACGTTGAAATTTTGATAATCTCATAAAACATAGCTATTTTTATTTCTTATTGAAGAATGAAAAGTTAGTTTTGAATAAAAAAATTTTATGGTTACTCTATTCAACGGAAAAAGGTTCAATATTTAGTTTAAAAAAATGAATTAAATTTATTATATTTATATGTTATTAATAGGGTAGTAAGAAAATTTATAATTTTTAAATTTAAAGTTAAAAGAGTTTGATCCTGGCTCAGAATGAACGTTAATAGTTAACATAACACATGCTAGTTAAATATATTTAAAAACTTTTAAATATATAGCGCACGGGTGAGTACTATATAAAAATAGATCTTGTAGAACTTGTTAAACACAAAAAATTTAATTATTCCGAGAAAAGTTTATAGAGGATTAAGTTGTTGGTATTTTAATAGATTACCAAGCTGACGATCCTTAGCTGGTCTGTGAGGATGAACAGCCACATTGGAACTGAGAAAGGTCCAAACTTTAAATTAAAGGCAGCAGTGAGGAATATTGGGCAATGAGCAAACGCTTGACCCAGTTAAACTATATGTGAGAAGAAAGTGTATAACTGTAAATCACTAAAGCTTTTTTAAATAATGATTATTTTGGTAAGAGTCCTGGCTAATTTCGTGCCAGCAGCCGCGGTAAAACGAGAAGGGCAAACGTTATACGGATTAATTGGGCGTAAAGCATACGTAGATGGTAAATTTAATTTTATGTATCAATACCAAAATTCAATTTTGATTTTACTTTAAAATTAATTTCCTAGAGTTTAACTAAAGATTATAGAATTTTAAGTGTAACGGTAAAATGTTTTGATATTTAAAAGAATTTCTATAGCGAAAGCAATAATCTATGTTAAAACTGACATTAAAGTATTAAAGTGTGGGTAGCAAAAGGGATTAGATACCCCCGTAGTCCACACCCTGAACTATGAGTGTTCATTTTTGGGTAAAATACTCAAAAATATAGCTAACGCGTTAAACACTCCGCCTGGGAATTACGATTGCAAAATTAAAACTCAAAGGAATTGACGGGAACCTACACAAGCAGTGGAGCATGTGGTTTAAATCGACAATACGCGAAAAACCTTACCAGTTTTTGAATAATTTATAAAAATTACAGGTGTTGCATGGCTGTCGTCAGTCCGTGCTGTGAAGCGTTTGGTTTATTCCAAAAAACGGACAAAACTCTTTTGCATTTTTTAATGCATACAGCTAAAGATATTTTAGAGGAGGTAAAGAATGATGTCAAGTCTTCATGACCCTGATAAACTGGGCTACTTTCATGTGCTACAATAATTTTTTCAAAAAGATGTAATCATGAAAGTAATTACAAATCTTTAAAATAAAATTGCGTTCGGATTATTTTCTGCAACTTGAAAATATAAAGGTGGAATTGCTAGTAATCGTAGATTAGAATGCTACGGTGAATATGTACCTAGGTTTTGTACACACCGCCCGTCACGCTATGGAAATTTTTATTATCTAAAGATCTGTAATTGGTTTATGGTAATAAAGAAACTGGAGTGAAGTCGTAACAAGGTAGCCGTAGGGGAACCTGTGGCTGGAAAATATTTTAATAGAATCTACTACCCTATTTTAATATAATTTAAGAATTTAGAGATGATAATTTTATTTAACTATATGAATATTTCAATTTTTTTATTTCTAGTAAGTATATTAGGTCTTTTTATTAATCAAAAAAATATTTTAGTGATGTTAATGTCCTTAGAAATGATGTTTCTATCAGTTAATTTTAACCTTATAGCATCTTCCGTACACCTAGATGATATTTCTGGGCAAATTTTTTCATTATTAATATTGACGGTAGCAGCAGCGGAATCGTCTATAGGATTAGCAATCTTAGTTATTTATTATCGTATACGTAGCACGATAACGGTGGAGCTAATGAATTTAATGAAAGGGTAAGTTTTTGGTTAAGTAATTTTATATTATTTTTTATAAACATTTGGAGGAATCCTTGGTAAAAAAATAAGGACGTCGCGCTACGAAAACTTGTAAGGAAGCATAGGCTTGTGATCTACAAATTTCCTTAAGTAAACTAATTTATTAAAGTTAAAAAAGTGCGAAATGAATCATCTTAATAACACTTTAAAATGAATCAAACGAGATGCTAATAGTAATGGCGAATGAAAATAGTAAAAAGCTTTTAAATATCGAATAGTTTAGAAAAAAAGCGCAAAAAGGTAAAAGTCCTGTACTAAACTAAATTTTTTATATAAGTAGTATGTTTAAATATGTATGAAAATAGGAGAACCACCTTCTAAGCTAATAAATTTTTTTAACCGATAGTAAACGAGTATTGTGAAAAAAAGGTGAAAAATTCCGTAAGGATAATAAAAAAACCAAATGTTTAATAGAATTCGAAGTTTATATTTTTAATAACGAAGTGCCTTTTGCATAATGAGTCAGCAAGTTAATAAATATGGCAAGCTTTTTTAAAAAGAATTAAAGCAAATTAAAGTAATATTTATTAAGCCTGAAACCAAGTGATCTAACCATAAACAAGGTGAAAATTCCATAAAAAGTTTTTAAAGCCTGAACTCGTGTATGTAGCAAAATACTGAGATGATTTGTGGTTTGGAGTGAAAGGCTAATCAAACTTGGAAATAGCCGGTTTTCTGCGAAATGTATTTTAGTACAGTATTAATTAACATAAATCATAAGTAGAGTACAAATTAAATTATGGGGTTTAGAAACTTACTGCATTTAATTTATCTCCGAAAGAAGATTTAATATCATTAATAAACAGTCTTTAAGCGATAAGGTTTATAGACAAAAGGGCAAGAACCCTCATCGTATATTAAGATCTATAAAAAATAGTTTAGTGTGTAAATTTCCATTAAAGAATCAAATACTATCTAAGTAGGCTTAGAAGCAGCCATTTACTAGAAAAAGCGTTTTAGCTTATTATTTATTCTTTTGGAAATTAAAATAAAAAGGCTTAAACTATATATCGATATAACGAATTCAAAAGTTTAATGGTAGTGGAACGTTTTGTCAAATTTATTATTAATTTAAAAATTAATAATAATAATCTCAAAAGTGCGAATGCTGACATGAGTAGCGTTAACTATGTATATATAATCATAGTCACTAGATGTTTAAGGGTTTCAATGTACTTTACAATACATTGAGTTATACGGTCCTTAAGAGAAGAAGTTTGTGAAAACGAAACTTGATAGGATTATTAAAATTACTGTTATATGTAACAAATTTTTGTTATGAAAAAGAAAAAACTATAAAAAAACTTTAATAAAAAGTGGTTTAAGTTTTTAAAGAACATTTTCTTCGAGAAAAAATTATAACAACTTTAGACCGTACTTAAACCGACACAGGTAGACTAATAGAAAATATTACGGTGAATGAGTAAATTGTGTTTAAGGAACTCGGCAAATTAACTCTGTACGTTCGCAATAAAGAGTACCGTATTAATATATAATTTTATGGTAGCATTAAAAAAAAAGCAATGACTGGTTACCAAAACCATAAGACTCTGCAAATTTACTAAAACGTATAGAGTCTGACGCCTGCCCAGTGCTTAAAAATAATAAATATTAGTGTATGCTATATTTTATAAATCTAAGTAAACGGCGGTTCTAACTATAAGAATCCTTAGGTAGCGAAATTCCTTGACGGGTAAATTCCGTCCTGCATGAATGGTGTAACAATTGCTTTACTGTCTCAAACATAAATTCAGCGAAATTACAAAACCTGTGAAAATGCAGGTTGCTTACAGTAAGACGGAAAGACCCTAGATCCTTTACTTGATCTTTGTATTGTAAAAAATCATATTCTTGTGTAGAATAAATGGGAGTTAGTTAATCAAATTGAAATACCATTCAAGTTTATAATATTTTACTTATTTAAAACAACTTAAAAAAAGTATAAAGAAGAAAGTTTACTTGGGACGAGTACCTCCTAAAAAGTAACGGAGGTGTACAAAGGTAGATCATATATAAATTTTTTACGTAATGGTAAAAATCTGCTTGACAATTAAATTGATAAATTAAATTGAAACGAAAGTTAGTCATAGTGACCCGATATTGAAGAGTGGAATTAATATCGTTTATCAAATAAAAGGAACTCTAGGGATAACAGATTTATCGTGATTGCGAGTCCCTATCAATATCACGGTTTGATACCTCGATGTCGACTCATCTTATCCTGAAATTGAAGTTGATTTCAAGGGTCTAGTTGTTCGCTAGTTAAAAAGGTACGTGAGTTGGGTTCAGAACGTCGTGAGACAGTTCGGTCCCTATCTACTGTAAGTTTTTGAAAAATACTAAGTTTATTTCTAGTACGAGAGGACCGAAATAATTTAACCACTGGTGTATCGATTGTTATACCCATTGCATAGTCGAGTAGCTACGTTAATTTTGTATAAATACTGAAAGAATCAAAAGTATTAAGACTTTTTAAGTTATTTTTCAAGAATAATCTAAAAGAATATTAGATGGATCGGTTTAAAAATCTCATTTAGTAATAAACAATTTATAAATACGAATATTATTCAAAAGATAAATATTTAAAATTACTTAACCAAAATATCTAAATATGGCACAAAAAATTAACCCAACAAGTTTAAGACTTGGTACAACTCAATTATGAGTTTTTAATATTCAATCTTATGGAAAACCATTTAAAACCTATTTTTCATTGTTGCAAAAATATCTTCAGTCAGTTTTATTTTTGAGAAAGGTTTCAGAGTCGACGGGTTTTTGCCTTAATTACCAACAATGGAAAGTAAAAAGAAAAGATTCCATTGAATTGAATATTTATTATACTCAATCTTTTTTTATTTTAAATAAAAACTTTATCAAATTTTGTGTTAAATTAGAGAATACTTTAAATAAAATCTTTTTAAATGAAATAAAAATATATTATTATTTAGTAATTCCTTCATTTTTATCGAAAAATTTATTATGTTCTTATAGTAAATTTTTAGTTTCTGAAAATTGAGTTATTAAAAAGGTTTTATGAAACCTTTCTAAATTTTTAGAAGCTCATTTAAATTCTTCAAAATTAATTTATACGGCACAAGGTATAAAAATTATAAAATTAAAGGGGTTTAAAATTAAATTATCTGGGCGTATCGATGATTCTAAAACCCAGATGGCCAAAAGCTTAAACTTCAGTATAGGGAATTCTTGTTTAACCTCATTACAGAATTATATAGTATACTCAGGAAATTCTTTATATAGTAAATCAGGTATATGTGGCATTAAAATTTGATTATTCTATGAATTCATTTATTAAAAGTCAAATTAAATATAATTACAAAAAAAATCAATCTAATAATATTTTACGAAAAGGGAGCTATGGTTTAAAATCTCTTTCTTTTGGTAGATTAACAAAAAGTCAGTTGTACTTCCTAAAAGATGTAGTTATCAAAAGCTCGCGTAAAATAACTAATTCTAAAAAATCCATTAAGATTTGGACTAAAATAATATTAAATTTTAATTTAACAAAATTAAGTTCAGAAGCGCGTATGGGTAAAGGAAAAGGCTCGATTTATACTCAGGCTAGTTTTGTTAAACCTGGGGCTATTATTTTTGAATTTGAGTTATTTTCTTATGCACAAGCACAATATGTATTTTTAAAAGTAAGTAAATGTTGTAATTTAAAATTAGCGTTAATTAAACGCTAGATTTTGAGAGAGAAACTTAAAGGTTGAGTGTTAGTCTGTCGCACTAAAAGTTGCGGGTTCGAGTCCCGTCTCTCTCGATTTTATAAAAAATATTAAGAAAGTAAAAACTTAAAATAAACACATGTTATCTATGCAATGAGTTTCTCGTTGGATTTTTTCAACAAATCATAAAGATATAGGTACATTATATCTTGTCTTTGGAGCTTTTTCAGGTATTTTGGGAGGATGTATGTCGATGTTAATCCGTATGGAATTAGCTCAACCGAATAATCAATTACTTTTAGGTAACCATCAAGTTTATAATGTATTAATAACAGCACATGCATTTTTAATGATTTTTTTTATGGTAATGCCCGTTATGATAGGAGGATTTGGCAATTGGTTGGTTCCTATAATGATAGGAAGTCCTGATATGGCATTTCCTCGTTTAAATAATATTTCTTTCTGATTATTACCGCCCTCATTATGTTTATTATTATTATCAGCTTTAGTAGAGGTGGGAGTAGGTACAGGTTGAACGGTTTATCCACCTTTAAGCTCTATACAAAGTCATTCTGGGGGGGCTGTAGATTTAGCGATTTTCAGTTTGCATGTATCAGGCGCTTCATCAATCTTAGGAGCTGTAAATTTTATTTCAACTATTTTAAATATGAGAAGCCCCGGACAAAGTATGTATAGAATACCTTTATTTGTGTGGTCTATTTTCGTAACAGCATTTTTATTATTATTAGCGGTACCTGTTTTAGCAGGTGCAATTACAATGCTTTTAACAGATCGTAATTTTAATACATCTTTTTTTGATCCTGCAGGAGGGGGAGATCCTGTTCTCTATCAACATTTGTTTTGGTTTTTTGGACATCCAGAGGTTTATATTTTAATTCTTCCTGGATTTGGGATGATTAGCCATATAGTTTCTACATTTTCAAGAAAACCTGTGTTTGGTTATATTGGAATGGTTTATGCAATGGTATCTATAGGTGTTTTAGGGTTCATTGTATGAGCTCATCATATGTATACGGTAGGTTTAGATGTAGATACTCGAGCATATTTTACTGCTGCAACGATGATTATTGCAGTACCTACAGGAATTAAGATATTCAGTTGAATAGCTACTATGTGAGAGGGTTCTATTCATTTGAAAGTACCTATGTTATTTGCAATTGGGTTTATATTTTTATTTACAATAGGAGGGTTAACAGGTATTATATTAGCAAATTCTGGTTTAGATATCAGTTTACATGATACATATTATGTAGTAGCTCATTTTCATTATGTGCTTTCTATGGGGGCAGTTTTTGCTATATTTGCGGGTTTTTATTATTGATTTGGAAAAATATCTGGCTTACAATACCCTGAAGTTTTAGGGAAAATACATTTTTGATCTACATTTATAGGCGTTAATCTAACATTCATGCCTATGCATTTTTTAGGACTAGCAGGAATGCCTCGTAGAATACCAGATTATCCTGATGCTTATGCTCCTTGAAATTTAATAGCATCGTACGGATCTTATGTGGCTTTGTTTTCTACTTTGTTTTTTTTTTTTATAGTATACGTTTCGTTAGTATCGAAAAATCCATGTATAAATTCACCTTGGGATTTTGAAGAATTCGATAAAAAAGGGGACCTTACTCTAGAGTGGGTAACTACATCACCTCCAGCATATCACACATTTGAAGAAATGCCTTTAATTTGTGAAACTTTAAAAAAAAAATAAAAAATGTTCAATTTATTGTATTTTTCTTTTATAAGTATATCATTAAGTCCCATCATTTTAAATTACTCGGATGTGTCTGAAAATTGGCAATTAGGTTTTCAAGATCCGGCAACACCTATAATGGAAGGTATTATAAATTTACATCATGATTTAATGTTTTTTATATGTATTATATCTATATTTGTGACATGGATGTTAAGTAGAACTTTATGGCATTTCGAGTATACTCGAAATCCTATACCATCTTCATTAGTACATGGAACTTTAATTGAAATGATTTGGACAATCACTCCAGCTTTTATACTTTTAATTATCGCAGTACCCTCATTTTCTCTATTATATGCGATGGATGAAGTTATATCCCCTGCAATTACAATAAAAACATTAGGTCATCAATGATATTGAAGTTATGAATATTCTGATTATTATACTGAAGACGGTGAATGTATAAATTTTGATAGTTATATGATACCAGAAGAAGATTTATTAATTGGTCAGTATAGATTATTAGAGGTAGATAATAGAATGGTTGTGCCCATTAATACACATATTAGAATTATCGTATCTGCAGCAGATGTTTTACATAGTTGAGCAGTGCCGTCACTAGGTGTGAAATGTGATGGAATTCCAGGGCGTTTAAACCAAACATCTTTATTTATAAAACGAGAAGGGTTATATTATGGTCAGTGTAGCGAAATTTGTGGTATTAATCATGGTTTCATGCCTATTGTTGTAGAAGCTGTTACATTACCAAACTATGTACAATGAATTTTTAATAAAATAAACGAATAAAATGAAATTATCTTTATTTCAACTTTTTTTATTAGTTATAATTTTTTTTATGGTATTTTACTTTAGTAATTCTTTAACACAATTTATTTCACAATTTTTAAAAAATAAGAAAAAATAATGATGCCGTTATCACATATCTCTAAAAATATCCAACGTCACCCTTTCCATTTAGTAGATCCCAGCCCTTGACCATTTTTTGCATCTTTATGTGCTTTTTCATGTGCTATAAGTGGTGTTTTATATATGCACGCATATAAAATGGGAAGTTATTTACTTTTTACAAGCTTTATTTTACTTTTAGTTTCTATGTATGTTTGATGAAGAGATGTAGTGAGAGAATCGACGTTCGAAGGACATCATACAGGAATTGTACAACGTGGTTTACGTTATGGTGTTATTTTGTTTATAATTTCGGAAATATTATTCTTTTTTGCTTTTTTCTGAGCTTTTTTTCATAGTAGTTTGGCACCCACTGTAGAAATTGGTACAATTTGACCTCCTAAAGGTATAGTAGTTTTAAATCCATGAGAAATCCCATTTTTAAATACATTAATCTTATTATTATCAGGATGTACTGTAACTTGATCCCACCATGCAATTGTATCAAATCTACGTAAACAAGCTATAATAAGTCTTTTTCTAACTATTTCATTAGCAGTAATTTTTACGGCATTCCAAGCATATGAATATAACATGGCAGACTTTAGATTATCAGATGGTATTTACGGTTCTACATTTTACATGGCTACAGGATTTCATGGTTTTCATGTTATCGTAGGTACAATTTCATTAGGTGTATGTTTTTTTCGTCTAATGAATTATCAATTAACACAAGAACATCATTTCGGTTTTGAATCTTCTGCTTGATATTGACATTTTGTAGATGTTGTTTGGTTATTTTTATTCGTTTCTATTTATTGATGAGGAGGATCTTAAAAAATGTTAAATATTAGTATAGTTATTTTATTATCATTTATTTTAGTATATGCAAATGTTATTATACTTAACGAAGAAACATTGATTTTAATATGTTTCATTACGTTTTCTTTAATAGCTTTTAATAAATTAAAAGATTTTATTTCTAGTGACTTTGAAAAAGATTCTAAGAAAATAGAACATTCTTTATTAGGGTCATTACGAGAATTATGAAGCGGTTTACGATCTGTTCTAGAATATAAATCAACTTTTGAAAATATTATTTTCAATTTTCAACTTTTAAAAAATCATTTTATAACATTAGGGAAAGTAATTTCAAGAAAATTACCCTCTTATGTGAATCACAGAATAGAAAGTAGTTATCCTAAAAAGTTAATTTTTATAAAAAGATTAGAAAGCCAAACAGCTAAATTGTTAGCTTTATTAATTAATTCAAAATTGAGCAAAATTACAGATATCCAAAGTTTTTATGTGCATGATTGTAAAGTGGTTAATTTTTTATGTGTCAATAAAATTATTTTAAGAGAATGTTTAAAGACTCTTTAGTACAACTGCAGGTATAGAAGAAAAGGAAAATTCATTAGTCTTCCATACTAAAATTTGCGGGTTCAAATCCCGCTACCTGCTAAAAAATTATTGACGTATGGCCAAAATAGGTAAGGCGATAGCTTTTGGTGCTATAAACTAAAGGTTCGAGTCCTTTTACGTCAGGATATATAGCTCGCTTGGTGAAATAAGGTAAACACGATGGATTTAAAATCCGTTCTCTCTTAGAGTTACTGGTTCAAGTCCAGTAGCGAGTAAATTACTTTTAGAAAATAAAAAAGTTTAATAATTATGAGATTTGTAAAACAACCGTTGATCAAAATCGCAAATAATCATTTAATTGAATATCCTACACCAATAAATTTACATTATGCTTGGAATTTTGGGTTTCTATCTGGAATATGTTTAATTATACAAATTATAACAGGAATTTTTTTAGCAATGCATTATACACCTCATGTTGATCTTGCATTTGCAAGCGTAGAACATATAATGCGGGATGTTAATTATGGGTGATTATTACGTTATATTCATGCGAACGGGGCTTCTATGTTTTTTATTGTAGTATACCTCCATATTTTTAGAGGTTTATATTTTGGCTCTTATGCCCAACCACGTCATTGGGTATGGGTGTTAGGTGTCGTTATATTATTATTAATGATCGTAACAGCCTTTATTGGATATGTTTTACCTTGAGGTCAAATGAGTTTATGAGGGGCAACCGTTATAACAAATTTAGTTTCCGCTATACCTTTAATAGGTAATTCTATTGTAACATGATTATGAGGAGGATTTTCCGTAGATAATGCTACATTAAATCGATTTTTTAGTTTACATTATTTACTTCCTTTTATAATTACGGCGGCATCAATAGTACATATAACTATATTACACCAAAATGGTTCGGGAAATCCATTAGGTATAGATTGTAATGTAGATAAAATAAGTTTTTATCCTTATTTTATAATAAAAGATTTTTTAGGATTAGTGGTATTCTTAATATTTTTCTCAGTTTTTGTATACTTTTTCCCGAATTTATTAGGGCATCCTGATAATTATATAGAAGCTAATCCTATGGTTACCCCTGCACATATCGTTCCCGAATGGTATTTCTTACCTTTTTATGCTATTTTACGGAGTATACCGCATAAATTAGGAGGCGTGATTGCTATGATCTCAGCTATCGCAATTCTAGCGATTTTACCTTGGGTACATAGTACAGAAGTTCGAAGCTCACGATTTAGACCCTTTTATCGCTTTTTATATTGAACTTTTGTTAGCGTATGTCTTATTTTAGGATGGATTGGGGGAATGCCTGTAGAGGATCCCTATATAATTATAGGCCAATTTGCTAGCCTTTACTATTTTATTTATTTTATTTTATTTTTACCTTTTTTAGGTAGAATCGAACGGTTTTTATTATGTTTTTAAATTAAAAACTTCTATTTTTAAGATTAAAAATAGAAGTTTTTATGGGTAGGGAGATTCGAACTCCCATAGTTTATTAAATACTATTAGAGCCTAAACCTAACACGTCTTCCATTTTCGTCATACCCATTTAAGACCGTAAACTTATAAACTTCACTACCTTTCCCGGGCTACGAGATAATTGTACCTCAATTCTCTGTTTCTTTACATCTTGCCTTTGATGCATTGTTAATACAATAACTCCTATCATTGCTACTAATAATATAATTCCACAAATTAAGAATAACAAGCAGTAATTTGTATATAAAACTTTTCCTATTGTTTCAATATTATTTACAAAATTAGTTTCTGAAACCCAACTAATTAACTTTATAGTTAAATATGAAGAATTGATAAGATCTAATTCTTTTATAGAATTAGATAAGATATTAAATAATATAAAAAATACTACAAATCCTATAGGTATAATAGAAGATTTATTAATTGCCAAAGAGCTGGTTTTTACATTTAACATCATTACTACAAATAGAAATAATACCGCTATAGCCCCCACGTATACGATTATTAACATTAACGATAAAAATTCCGATCCCAACAGTAATAATAACGCTGAAGTATTACAAAATACTAAAATTAAAAATAATACAGAATGTACTGCATTTGCCGAAGTTATAACCATAAAAGATGATATTATTGCTAGAATTGCAAATAAAATAAATAAGGATAAATTTAAATTCATTGATATAGGATTTTTAGCGGAAAAAGAGATTTGAACCCTCAACTTTAATCTTGGCAAGATTACACTCTACCTATTGAGTTATTTCCGCAAAAGGGCGAAGAATGGGATTTGAACCCACGACCTTCAGATCCACAGACTGTTGCTCATACCTAACCGAGCTCCCCCCGCCTTATAATTAATGAATCAATTGATATTTAATAGAATAAATTATTTTACCCGGGTTTAAATTTTTAGGGCAAACCTTACTACAATTCATTATACTATGACATCTAAATAAACGCATTTTATGGTCAAGAAATTTTAATCTGGCTTCTTTATTAGCATCTCTGGTATCTATTAATCAACGATATGCTTGTAAAAGAATTGCAGGACCTAAATATTTATCCTGATTTCATCAATAACTAGGACAACTCGCAGAGCAACACGCACACAAAATACATTCATATAGACCATCCAATTGAAATCTATCAAGTTTTGATTGTAAAAATTCTTTGTTTTGCAAGGTATTTCTAATCAACCACGGTTTAATTAATTTATATTGGTTATAAAAATTTGAAAGATCTGGAACTAAATCTTTTATGATATACATATGCGGTAAAGGATATATAGTTAAAAACTTGTGTTTCGTTTTTAATGGATATAAACAAGCTAAAGAATTTACTCCATCAATATTCATGGAACAGCTGCCACATATACCTTCTCTACAAGATCTCCGAAAAGATAAAGTAGAATCTAAGCTGTCTTTAACATAAATTAAAGCATCTAAAACCATTGGGCCATTATTTTTTAAAAGAGGGTATATAGAAAATCAAGGTTTTTTCTTATACAAAGGATTTCATCGATATATCCTTAAAAATTTTTGATCTTTATAAATTACATTTAAAGATATTTTATTGGTTTTTTTTACTAAAAACATATTTGTTAAATTAAATTATATATTAAAACAAAAAAAATACAAACACCTATGATATAGAAAGAATTTTTTAATTAGCTACCTAAGGAGAAACTTCAAATAATATGACGTATACCGTTAAAGCTATGATATAAAACTAAAAACAAAGTAAATAAGTAAATAAATAAGGTAATTTCTTTACTAATCCAAATTAAAGCTATATTAAAAATCACATATAATCTTATTTTTAACATAATATTAAAACTAACAATCGAAAATAATAAAAAAACCCCGGAAATACGATGCCAAATAGAAGAAAGAGATGTTAATTGAGGAGTATATATCGACAAATGTGGGGATATAACCCTATTTGAAATATAAATTTTCCGACTCATAATTATATTAATTTCTGTAAATTGTATTGTCCAGAATAGGATTCGAACCTATGACTACGGGATCTTCAATCCCATGCTCTTAACCTCTGAGCTATCTAGACTTCAATAGATGAAATAGGATTCGAACCTATGATAAAAATTTTATGCCAATTTTCAAAATTGGTGCTTTAAACCACTCAGCCATTCATCCTTTTTTATTAGGGCAACAGGACTCGAACCTGTAATCTTTTACACCCAAAGCAAACACGTTATCCTATTACGCTATACCCTATATTCTAAATTAAGTAAATAAAATTAAAAAAGCCATCATCAATGCAAATAAAGCAACCGCTTCTGTTAAAGCAAAACCTAAAATAGTGTACCCAAATAATTGTTGCTTTAAAGAAGGATTTCTTGCATAAGCCATCACTAAAGATCCAAATACAATTCCTACTCCAGCACCTACTCCTGTTAAACCAATAGTAGCTAAACCTGCACCTATCATTTTTGCACTTTGTAAAGTTACATTCATTTTTTGTTTTATATTTTAATATAAGCCTCTTTTTTAAAGCTAGAATTGGAATTGAACCAATCTTTAAAGATTTGCAATCTTTTACATTACCACTATGTTATCTAGCCCGTGTAACGAGAATAGGATTTGAACCTATAACTTTTAGATTATGATTCCAACGTTCTAACCTAATTGAACTATCCCGTCTTTTATAAACGCCTCATTTTACGATTTTTACAGCCGTTGTGTGCTAAATCAGTCTTTTCATATATCAAAATAATTTGAGAATAAAACTGCTTCAACTGCTTTAAAATAGTTTTTTTATATTTATTAAACCCCTTTAATTTTAGAAATAAGTAGCCTACGTTATATTTATCCAGAAAAAGTTCTATATCTTTTATTGATAAAAAAATAGATGTAGTTGTAACTTTTTTTGTATTTTTTACTTTATTTGAACCTACAGAAACTCAAAATAACGTATTCCCGCGCAAGTCTGTTATCGTATATACCACATTATTTATGGTAAATAAAACATGTAATACTAAAATTTTTCTATTTCTTAACACTATTAAATTTAAAAATTGTTTTTAACTTACTAAGGATCCCATTAATAGTAGTTTTAGTGAAAATAAAATTACGTTTGAATGCAAAATGGTATCATGTAATTTTACAATAATATTTCTATGGTTAAAAACTTTTTTTTATTCTCATTCTAAAGCCCCTTTATACCACTCATAAATAAACCCTAAAGTTAATATTATCAAAAAGATTATCATACTCCAGAACCCAAAATTTCCAATATCTTTTAAAACTAGTGATCATGGAAATAAAAAACTAATTTCTAAATCAAATATTAAAAATAAAATAGCTACCAAATAAAACCTAATATCAAATGTGGCTCTTGCATCATCGAATGGATTAAACCCACATTCATAAGCACTAATTTTTTCTTGATCCGCCTTTTGAGGAGTTAATAAGTAGGATAAAATAAATATAACAAACGATAAGAAAGTAGATGCTACCAAAAAACTTAAAATAAATGTGTATTCCGTAAAAATTAATTTCATGCTTTTTGTTGCCTAAATTTTAAGGTAATCAATTAAAACTAATTAAAATACCTGCTATTAAAAATACCCACCCTAAAGAAAGGGGTAACAATATTTTCCAGCCTAATCGCATTAACTGATCATATCTGTACCTTGGAAATGAAGATCTTACTCAAATGAATCCGAATAATAGTAATGTAGTTTTTATTCCAAATCATATTGTGGAAGGAATTCAATAAAGTACTGCTCATCCATAAATAGGTAATCATCCTCCCAAAAAAAAAATTGTTGCTAAACTACACATTAAAATCATATTTGCATATTCCCCTAAAAAGAAAAGAGCAAAACCCATAGCTGAATATTCTACATTATAACCAGCAACTAGTTCTGCTTCTGCTTCCGGAAGGTCAAATGGAGCTCTATTAGTTTCTGCTAATATTGATATATAAAACATTAAAAATATAGGAAATAAAGGTAAAATGAATCAAATATATTGTTGGGCTAATACAATTTCACTTAAGTTTAAGGATCCCGCACATAATAATACATTAATTAGTATTAATCCTATAGAAACTTCATAAGAAACCATTTGAGCAGCAGAACGCAAAGCGCCTAAAAATGCATATTTTGAGTTGCTTGCCCAACCTGATGTAATAATTCCGTAAACCCCTAAAGAAGATATTGCTAAAATATATAAAACTCCTAAATTAATATCAGAATAAACTAAACCTTCTCCTAACGGTATAACACATCATGATACTAATGCTAATAAAAAGGTAATTATAGGTGCTAATATAAAAATCATAATATTTGCACTGGAAGGTAAAACAGTCTCTTTTACGAATAATTTTAACCCATCTGCTAATGGCTGTAATAAACCAAATACACCTACTATATTGGGTCCTTTTCTCCTTTGCATTGCAGCCATTACTTTACGTTCAGCTAATGTCATATATGCAATTGCTACCAATAAAGGTACTATTATTAAAATTATCTTTAATACTATACTAATTATAAACATGATATTGTAATTAATTTAAGAACGCCAAAGAAATTCAATGCGCCATTACAGAAAAAAATTCTATCTCATAAAATAAAATTAACAAAAAGACAAAATTAATACTTAAAATTAAAGCATTTGGTTTATCTATAGGGTATAATATCCTTCACAGAACCTCAGTATTAAAATACATAGTTTTTATTATTTTAATATAATAAAAACAACCAATACAACTCATTAATACAATAAAAACAGAAATCCCTACTGCTCCAGCTTGGAGTGCAGATAATAGCACAAAAAATTTCGCAAAAAATCCCGCTAAAGGAGGTATTCCCGCCATAGAAAATAAAATTATGGAAAATAAAATAGCAATCGTAGGATTAGTCTTTGATAAATTATTAATTTCAGATAAATACCTAGTCTGGTAATTATAATTATAATTAAAAAAACGTAAGCTTAAAATTATCGAGAATGTTCCTAACATAGTACTCAAATAAATTATAACATAAAACATAGAATTTTTTATACTTCCAATATCTCCTAAAAGTGTTGCTAATAAGAAAAAACCCACATGGGTAATAGAACTATAAGAAAAAAAACGTTTCCACTTTTTTTGAGAAAAAGCACTTAACGTACCTATTAAAATTGAAAGGAAAACCGTTACCAATACTATAATATATCACATATTTATAAAATCGTGAAAACTAAATACTAAAAATCTATAAAATAAACTTAATATGGGTAATTTTGGCATTATAGAAAAAAATGCAGTGACAGATGTAGGTGAACCTTCATAAACATCAGGAGACCACATGTGAAATGGTGCAGCACTTAATTTAAAAAGTAATGACGCTAAAATTAAAATTAAACCGCTAAAAACACCCGTATATACTATCGTGTCCTCCGTTAAAATGCCCGTAAAAAATTTGGATAAATCACTTAAATTTGTTAAACCAGTTAAAGCATATATTAAAGATATGCCAAATAATAATAATGCTGAAGAAAAAGCCCCTAGTACAAAATATTTTAAACCAGCTTCTGTTGAAAATTCAGAAGTACGATTAAAACTTGCTAATATATAAAAAACTAGACTTTGTAATTCAATAACTAAATAAATAAATAATAAATCATTTGCCTGCAAAATTAATAGAATTGCTAAAAGACTTAACAACTTTAATATTCAATATTCAAATGTATTAATTTTTTCCAAAATATTATAAACAAAAGTTAAATGAGCTCAAAAAATAAAAACTAATATTATAATGTATTTAGAATCTTGTGTAAAATAATCACTAACCATACAATCTTTTCAGATTGTTATAAAATAAAATTCTTGATAAAAAGAAAGTATAAATCCTAATATAGAAACTTGTAAACTTAAAAAACCTACATTTTTAACCAATAAAGGTTTACCCTTTGATAAACTAAAAAAAACACCATATATTAATAAAATACAGATGCTACCAATTATGAATATTTCTGGAATAATTGGATATAATTCATATAAAATATAATACATTTTTTCTATATTTTTCGAAATTTAAAAAAAAAGCTCTATAATATTCTTAGTTATTTCTATAGATAGAATTTTAACTAAAAATATAGAAAAACATTTTAATTTTTTTATATGAACATAATCATAAAAAATTGAACTTATACCTAAACTTATATGCATAAATAAAAAACCTATAACAAAAAATACTATTTCTAAATCTAAAATAATACCAAGCAATGTAAATAAAGAAGAGAATCTAATAAGCAATCATTCCAAGTTAAACATCTTTTATAATATTTAAAATATAAGCTCTAATAAATTAAATAAAGAACAATGAATATCATTTAAAAAGGAATTTGGGTAAACACCCATTCATATAACTAACAATGTTAAAGGTACTAAAATAAAAAATTCACGCCTTGAAATGTCTTGATAAATCTCTAAATAATTTAATTTTACGGAACCAAAACTTATTCTATTAAATAATCATATAGAATAGGCCGCGCCTAAAATCATCCCTATTGAAGAAAAAAACGTTAAAACTGTATTAATTTGAAATACACCTAAAAGGACTAAAATTTCACCAACAAAGCTACTTGTACCAGGAAATCCTATATTTGAAAATGTAAAAAATAAAAAAAAAACACCAAATAATGGCATCACTTGTACTAACCCCGTGTAATATTTAATTATTCTAGTTTTATACCGATCATACAAAACACCTACACAAAAAAATAAAGCACTAGACACTAAACCATGACTGAGCATTAAAAATATACTTCCTTCTAGCCCTTGTAAATTTAGTGAAAAAATACCAATAGTTACAAAACCCATATGGGATACTGATGAATAAGCGATAATTTTTTTTAAATCAACTTGACGTAAAGTCGTTAATGATGCATAAATTACCGCGATAACACTTAGTGTAAAAATTAAAGGGCTAAAATACATAGAAGCCCAAGGGAACATTGGTAAAGAAAATCTCAGGAACCCGTAGCCTCCCATTTTAAGTAAAATACCTGCTAGAATTACGGAACCTGCTGTGGGTGCTTCGGCATGTGCTTCTGGTAGTCAAATATGAAATGGTATCATTGGGATTTTTATTGCAAAACTAGCAAAAAATGCTAATCATAAAATTAATTGTTTCGATTCTTTAAAACCCGAATACCATAATATATGAAAATCTGTAGACCCTATTTGGAAATAAATAATGAGAATCGCCAACAGCATTAAGAGTGATCCTATTAAAGTGTACAAAAAAAATTGATAAGCAGCTCTAATTTTACGCTGCCTGGATCCCCATATTCCTATAATTAAGAACATCGGTATTAAAACACTCTCAAAATAAATATAAAACAATAAGATATCTAAAACACTAAAAACTTGAATTAAAAAAAATTCAAGGAGTAAAAAACATATCAAGTAATCCTTTATATTAAAAGTAACAGAACTTCAACTTATCAAAATACAAATTATTATAAGAAATGCTGTTAATAGAATAAAAAATAAAGAGATACCATCAATCCCTATGATATAATAGAAATTTAAATATGGGAATCACAGAAATGTCGATACAAATTGAAAATTAGATGTACTCGAATCAAACTGAAGTCATACAAATAAAGAAGAAATAAAAGTTATACACGCAAATCATAATGCTATTTGGCGACATAAAAATTCTCTAGATTTTCCTATAAATAACAAAATTATTACTCCTATTAAAGGAAGTAATGCCGTAATTACTAGTGGATTTACAAATTCGATTGAATACATTAAAAATTTTAAAGTTTATGAGTCTAGATTGATTCGAACAATCAACATTACGCTTATCAAATTGCAATCGTTATTAAAAATAACTTTGCCAAAAACTGTACAAGATAATTTCTTATCATACAGCTTATTATAAAACATTGTTCTAACTTATACTTTATGCTTATTTTCATCACTACAAAGAAACTTTTGCTTCAGTATAAATCGCATTCAAACGTTTCAATTTTTTATTTTATTAAACTTTTAGAGCTTTATTTGATACCTATTATATAACTAATGAGGTTTTTTCCAAATGCACGCTATTTGAACTTTACAATAATAATAACTTTTAGAGTTTAGATATTTTCAATAAATTCCTGTATGTACTCATAAATTTAGTATATTATTATGCTTTAACATATATCAATGCTAATAATAATATAAAACATTTTAAACCTCGAAAATGATAAGAATTTCACTTATATAAAAAATTAATTCATTACTTTAGTAAGGGTTATATTAATTATGAAGTACTAATACAACCAACATTTCACACGCGTACGCTCTAACCTTTAAGCTATAGACTCTTGTTATTATATTTATTAGATAAAAAATACTAAAAAAAAATAAAAAACCAGTAAATGAAAGCTGTTTAACAGTATTCCATATTCTCAAATCACCAGAATAAATAAAATACAAACACTTCCTATGATATAAAATACATAATGTGTCATCTGACTAGTTTGAATCTGAAAAATTACCGAAGACCAATTCGGTATGAAATTACTGAAACCGAAAGGTCCTGCTAATTCAATAAAACCTCTATCTAAAGCCTTAAAAGATATATTATAACCAAAATTTAAAATAGGGTAAACAAAAAATCGATTATACAATATATCAAAAAATCATTTTTTATTTATCAAATAAACTCAAAAAAAACTTATTTTATATGTTTTTAGTAAACTATATTTATAAATAGATGTAATATTTATTACAGTTGCAAAGGATATGCCTAAAGAACTTAATAAAAAAGGTATCCATTTAATAAATGTAGGCAAATATTCCGCTTCTACATGGAAGTTATGATTAGGCAATATAAAAATGGATCCATTTCAAAAATCTGTTCCCAATCCTATAAATAAATCTTGGGCCATAAAGCCAAAAAATATACTACCTATAGATAATAAAAGAAGAGGTATACTCATTAAAACTGAAGATTCTTGTATACTTGAGAGAACTACCCTCGTATTATTATTTGAATTTAAAAATGTTAAATAAATCAACCTGAAAGAATAAAGTGCTGTAAATAAAACAGCACTACTACCTAATCATAAAGCTAATGATGAACATAACAAATCTAAATTACAAAAACTATTACTATAGGCTAATTCTAAAATAAGATCTTTAGAATAAAACCCTGTTAAAAAAGGGAAACCCATTAACGCTAATGATCCGATCAACATTAATGAATAAGTCATCGGTAAGAAGCGTACTAAAGAACCCATTTTACGCATATCTTGTTCATTATTAACTGCATGAATTACCGAGCCTGCACTTAAAAATAGTAATGCTTTAAAAAAAGCATGATTTGTTAAATGAAATAAACTTACATCATAACACGAAATGCCGCAAGAAAAGATCATGTACCCCAATTGACTACAAGTAGAATACGCTATTACTTTTTTCAAATCATTTTGGAAAATTCCTGTCATACCTGCAAAAAAAGATGTTAATGCTCCGAATATGACTAATACAGATAACAAAAATGGGGAAAATTCTAATAAAGAGGAAAAGCGTATCATTAGAAATACCCCTGCCGTAACCATTGTTGCCGCATGAATTAAAGCCGATACTGGCGTAGGGCCTTCCATTGCATCAGGTAACCAAGTGTGTAATCCTAACTGGGCAGACTTACCAATAGCTCCCACAAATAATAAAAGCCCTACCAAACTTAATCCATGACAACTAAACCCCAAAAATTTAATATAATAACTGTCAAATAGAGAAACTGTTGAGAAAATAACACTATAATCTAATGATTGGAAAATTCAAAATATGGAAAAAATTCCTAAACCCAGTCCAAAATCTCCTATTCGATTTACTACTAATGCTTTAATAGCAGATTGATTTGCGGCTAATCGAGTATATCAAAAGTTTATCAATAAATAAGAAGCTAATCCTACCCCTTCTCAACCTAAAAACATTTGTAATAAATTATCCGCTGTTACAAGCATAAGCATAAAAAATGTAAACACACATAAATAACACATAAACCTAGGACGGTGCGGGTCGAACGCCATATATCCTATTGAATATAAATGAACTAAAGTTGAAATCCAGGTAATTATAATCAACATAGTCACAGTTATTGTGTCAAATAAAAACCCCCAATGTACCGAAAAAACCCCAGATTCCATTCAAGATTCCAAAATAATATGAATAGTGTTTCCTGCTAAACCTACTTCAACGAATGCTATTCCAGATAAGACTGCTGCTATTCCCACACAACTAGTCGTTAAAATACAGGATCCTTTGCTTCCTATTCACCTACCTCCAAAACCAGAAAACAGAGCTCCTACTAATGGTAATAATATAATATTTAAATACATAATAGTTTAAATTTTTGAATTTAAAAATTTAGGATAAAGAAAAATATTTTTTAAAATTAAGCTATCGCAGTAAAGCAAGTAATTAATTGTTGCTACACTTACTTTCTCATTACTTAATATAATTTGTTGTTTGTTTGCAAAGTATTTTTGAAACTTGTAATTTTCTACTGTGAAATTTTCTATTATTAACAAATTATCCAAAAGTTTTTGCTTAATTAAAATTTGTTTTGCATTAACCTTTTTATTCAAGTGTAAAATCTCTAGACCATTAGCTTCTACAATTTGTTTTCTAAGTTTTATAGATTTTAAAAATAAAGGCAAAAAAAAATGTGTTAATATAATATACAGAGCAGAAAATATTATGAATAATCAAAAAATTTGGGAAAATATAATTATACGATCTAATTGTGGCATTTATTTTAATTTTTTTAGTGCATGTCTAACACATCATTTAAATATATACAAGTAAGTAATGTAAACACATAAGCTTGTAAACCTGCTATTGCTAATTCCAATCCAATTAATGCTAATAATAATCCTAAAGGGATTATATGAAAAACAGCTAATAAACCCCCTGCAGATAACATAGTTCAAGCAAATCCTGCTATTATTTTTAATAAGGTATGCCCTGATGTCATATTAGCAAATAAACGTATAGATAAAGTAAATACTTTTACTATGTAAGAAAGAAACTCAATACTCACTAATAACGGTACTATAGCCAAAGGAACACCTCGTGGTAAAAATAAAGCGAAAAATTTGAACCCATGGGTTTGTATTCCTATAATGTTAATACCTATAAAAATAGCTAAAGCTAAACTGAATGTAAAAACTATATGACTTGTCACTGTAAAGCTATAAGGCACCATACCTACTAAATTACTATAAAGTAACATTAGATGTAATGTAAAAATAAAAGGTAAATAATATTCTCCTTTTTTCCCTATATTATCCTCCACTATACTAGAGGTGACTTTATATAATGATTCTTTAATAAGTTGTCAATTATTAGGTATTAAATTTAAATTATAGAAACTTAAATTGGTTCAAAATATTATAAGAAGAAAAACTATTATTAGAAATAAAGAAGAATTTGTTAAAGAAAAATTAATACCACCTATATTTAAAGGAATTAATGCTACTATTTCAAATTGTTCCAAAGGACTTGTAATAATATTAGACATTTTTTATTTTTTTTATAACAGGAGAAGAAGGATTTGAACCTCCAACCTGTGGTTTTGAAAACCAAAGCTCTACCATTGAGCTATTCTCCTTTTTATTTAATATTTGGAAGTAATCGGGCTTGAACCAATAATCTTATGTATGCAAGACATATGTTTTACCTTTAAACTATACTCCCTAGTTTTAATACAATCTTCTCTCTTTTAGGAAAAAGAGAGAGGTGAGAAGATGGTTGAGTGGCTTAAATCAATAATCTTATGTATGCAAGACATATGTTTTACCTTTAAACTATACTCCCTAGTTTTAATACAATCTTCTCTCTTTTAGGAAAAAGAGAGAGGGTCTCCCTATTGTAAACGTTTTTTTTTATTAGGGTTTGATTTTTGCAAAAGTAACAGGCCTTACTTTTGCAAAAATCAAACCCTAATAAAAAAAAACGTTTACAATAGGGGGACCCTCTCTCTTTTTCCTAAAAGAGAGAGGTGAGAAGATGGTTGAGTGGCTGAAAACAACGGTTTGCTAAATCGTCACATAAATATAACAATAATATTATGTCATGGGTTCGAATCCCATTCTTCTCATTCTATACCCAAGCTAATTTGTATAAAGAAGAGATGGCTGAGTGGACGAAAGCGATAGACTGTAAATCTATTTATTTGTAAAGATCCCGTAGGTTCGAATCCTACTCTCTTCACATTATTTAGCGTTTTTAGTTTAACGGACAAAACACCAACTTTCTAATTTGGTTAATGAAGGTTCGAATCCTTCAAAACGCGTAATG